GAGGAACATATTTACTAGTTATATCATCTGCAATCGCTTGAATCTCGAGACGCTCCTCGAACCAATCATATACTTTATTGAGATAGGTGAACCGAAGGGACTCCCCCTCTGAGAACCGTATATGAGAATTTCGTCTCGTACGGCTCAAGCGAAAACACCCCAATACTGGTTCTGGTTGCAACATGCAATAGAAAAGAAAGATTTGAAACCTTTTAGAGACTTCACTTGATTCAATCTTTCCCGATAAAATGAGGGAACCAAAACCCTAAATCTCTTCTTTGTGATGATAGCGCCAAAATATCAAGTTGGCTCATCCTATGTTGATTGTTACAGGCCTTTTGAATGTTCTCTTACCCTATTTTATTGTTGTTTATACGTAATACATACGAATTTACTATTGATAGGAATTATCTTGTTGAGACCCTATGAATCAATTGAAACCTCAGATTCCTACTAGAACCACGATGATTCAACAAAGAACAAAACAGAACCAAAAAGTTCTCTGAGTGGGAACCCTTTCGTTTGATCATCACTTCACTTATTCAATGAACAGATATAATAACTAAGAATCCATAGAAATATTTGTCCTGTCCCTCGCTCAGCTCAAACTAAGCATGATTCTGAAGGAAAAAGGTGGTTCGATTTCTGAAACGCCTCATTGAAAAGTTAATTGAAAAAAAAAAATAATAGTAGTTGGAGGCCGGTCACGAGGTATGAATAGTAGGTATGAATCATAGTTTAAATAGTTCTTGATCTATTCCATATAGTCCGTGCTGCAGATACTAGACTGACTATCTGACGGGCTAGAACCATCTCTCTCGATGAGATGACAGACTTATTCTCTGTACTATCAATAGGTATAACAAGTCACACACTCATATTCCGGAAATACCGAAACAAAAGAATTCCGCGGTCGAACTACCAAACAGAATGAGATGACCTAGAAATCCGAATCCTAAGTGATTCTTTTTTTTATTGAAAGTTAGGACTTATCCGTTCTTCTGGACCTAACTTAATGAAATACCATCCAGTAAAACGGAAGAATTATAAATCTCCAAAATAATAGATAGGAATACTGCAAATAGAGCCATTGCGAAACCCATAAGGGGTGTAGTTCCCCATCCAGGGGCTACTTTACCATATTCCGAATTCAATGGTTTTAATAAATCGCCTACAATAGTCCGTCTTGGCCCAGATCTGGAACTACCCTCAATGGTTTGTGTAGCCATAAATCCTATTCCATGCATTGTTTGAGATCTGTTGACTTTGTATACGATTCCGTTGTAAATAAACTATCTTATCGTAGATCCATCGTGGTCTTGAAATCACTTAATAATGGAAACTGCAACTCTAGTCGCCATCTTCATATCTGGTTTACTTGTAAGCTTTACGGGGTATGCCTTATATACCGCCTTTGGGCAACCCTCTCAACAACTAAGAGATCCATTTGAGGAACACGGGGACTAGTTGAAATGATGACCCTCCCCATCGGAGGGTCATCATTTCAATTCAAATAATGAAAAATCATTTCATCTTTTTATTCGGAACCTTAGGCGGTTCTCGAAAAAAGATAGCAAAAAATATTATCCCCAGAGTCGAGACCAACAGGAATGTATAAACCAATGCTTCCATAGATTCGATCGTGTTTTACAATTATAGCTTCCATACCTGTTCATTTGGGATCATTTCCCAGACAAGTAAAGGTCAAGAGTAATAGGTGATGATTCGAATTAATATTTCTCCAGTACCCTATATGAAACATAGGCTAGACATACGAAAGAAATGTTGTATCAGACTACTTGTCTCCTTGTAGTTGGATCCCCCAGTTTTTGGAAGGCTCCAAATTCCACTTGAGCATCTAAATCTGGGTCGATACCAGCAAAAACATCTCTGAACAAGGTTCTAGCACCATGCCAAATGTGGCCGAAAAAGAAAAGCAAAGCAAACGAAGCATGCCCAAAAGTGAACCAACCCCTTGGACTACTACGAAAAACACCATCGGATTTCAAAGTAGCGCGATCCAATTCAAAAATTTCACCCAATTGGGCACGTCTAGCATATTTTTTCACAGTAGCAGGATCATTATAACTGACTCCATCGAGTTCACCACCATAGAACTCAACAGTTACACCCACTTGTTCGACACTATACTTTGATTCCGCCCTTCTAAAAGGAACATCGGCTCTCACAATTCCGTCTCCATCTACCAAAACTACCGGAAATGTTTCAAAGAAGGTAGGCATACGACGTACAAAAAGTTCATGCCCCTCTTTATCTCTAAAGACAGGGTGTCCTAACCACCCAACAGCTATTCCATCCCCGTTGTCCATTGAGCCGGCTCTGAACAATCCTCCTTTCGCCGGATTATTACCGATATAATCATAAAAAGCTAGTTTATCGGGAATTTTAGACCAAGATTCCGATAAACTCAGATTTTCAGCTAGCCCGGCGTTAACTCTTCGATATATTTCTTGCTGGAAATATCCCTGATCCCACTGATAACGAGTAGGACCAAATAATTCGATCGGAGTAGTCGCTGAACCATACCACATAGTTCCAGCAACAACGAAAGCTGCAAAAAACACAGCAGCGATACTACTGGAAAGCACAGTTTCAATATTGCCCATACGTAGTGCTTTGTATAGACGTTGGGGCGGGCGGACACTAAGATGGAATAGACCCGCTAATATTCCCAAGGTGCCCGCTGCAATATGATGAGAAGCTATCCCCCCCGGAACAAAAGGATCAAAACCCTCTGCGCCCCATGAAGGATTTACAGGTTGCACTTTTCCGGTTAGCCCATAAGGATCAGACACCCATATTCCAGGGCCATACAAACCTGTTACATGAAATGCACCAAACCCAAAGCAAGCCACCCCAGATAAAAATAAATGAATTCCAAAGATCTTGGGCAAATCCAAAGAGGGTTTTCCCGTACGTTCATCACAGAATATTTCTAGATCCCAATACACCCAATGCCAGATAGCTGCCAAGAAGCACAAGCCAGAAAACACAATGTGTGCCCCGGCAACACCTTCGTAACTCCAAATACCCGGATTGGTTACAGTTCCTCCTGTAATACTCCAACCGCCCCATGAATTGGTTATTCCTAAACGAGTCATGAAGGGTATAACGAACATACCTTGTCGCCACATTGGATCAAGAACGGGATCAGAGGGATCAAAAACAGCTAATTCGTATAGAGCCATAGAACCGGCCCAACCAGAAACAAGAGCTGTATGCATTATATGGACAGAAAGCAAGCGACCAGGATCATTCAATACGACAGTATGAACACGATACCAAGGCAAACCCATGGAAATACCCCTTCATCAAAGAAAAATAGACACTATGTAACTTTGTCACATTGGAAAAGACTATGCTATGGACCTCATTCAGTGATTATCTCGGTGCAAGGGTTCACATTTATTACGTGCCGCAGGTGATAGTAATAATGGAACAATTCCGTTCTGTTCGCAGGAACAAAGAGAAGCAGATTTATTTTATACCCGATAAGTACCAATACGCAATGGGGGGATTGGTCCCATTTTTTTAAGTGAATCCATTAGATACTTGTTCATCATTCGAAGGATCCGCTCCGTCCCTAAGAATTTTATTTTTTTCATTCTGTCTTCCTACATGAGCTTTCCAATCTATGGATAAAATATGATAAACAGAAATATTATGAGGACAATAAACCCATTGTTACGTTTCCACATCAAAGTGAAGTATAGTACTTAACCCCGTTTTCTTTAATGTAATGCCCATTGGTGTTCCAAAAGTCCCTTTTCGGAGTCCTGGAGAGGAAGATGCAGTTTGGGTTGACATATAGTGCGACTTGTCGGACATATTGGGTCATATGGGATTTCCCCGTTCTCTCCCCTGATCGAGATATACTCTCTTTCGCCTAAGAAAGATTGATTGAATCATCAAATCAATTCAATAATTCGGAGCGTGAAATGTGCAAATGGATCAATTCGTTTGAAAGATAAATATTATCTTATCAATTAGAAGAATCTATGGTTGACTTGGAACAATAAAATGAAGTATCCAGGCTCCGTTCAGAAAATACCAAATGGGTAATATTGATTACCACTTCTATTATCTATCAGAAATAAGACCATAGGAGTGATCTCAAACCACTAATAAATATAAATGTGATGAATACATCGAATACTTGGTTGGTGGAAGGTATAAAAAAAGTCGTAAGAAAAAAATAAGTGGTACTGGGGTCATTTGTCCTATATGCGCAAATGGAATTCGGGCGAATCCTTACCCGGAGTAGAGCATAAACCTAAAATAAGTGAAGAGGCCCATTCAGGAACAAGAAAATGACATCGCGATTTGGATCTCGATGAAACAATACATCAATAAAAAGATGTTCAGTGAATTCTTTTTTGTAGGTTAGGAGGGCAAACCAAAACTCATTTTTGTGGAAAATGCAAATGAAAAAAACCCCTTCGTCAGGAAAACGCCTAAACTAAAAAGGAATAGGTCTGGAATCGACACATTGATTCTTTTTTTCGAACTTTTTTGAACCGTATGTACCGAAAGGTGCGTGTACGGTTCTGCGGGGATACAATTTTTCCTAATCAACCGACTTCATCGAGAAAGATTACTTTTTTTAGGCCAAGGCGTTGATAGCGAGATCTCGAATCAACTTGTTGGTCTCATGGTATATCTCAGTATGGAAGATAATACCAGGGATCTCTATTTGTTTATAAATTCTCCCGGCGGATGGGTAATACCGGGAATAGCTATTTATGATGCTATGCAAATTGTTCCACCAGACGTACATACAATATGCATGGGATTAGCCGCTTCGATGGGATCTTTCATCCTGGTCGGAGGAGAATTTACCAAACGTCTAGCATTCCCTCACGCTCGGCGCCAATGAGTTTTTATTTGACTTGAAGAAAAAATAAGACTATGCCTTCGCCATATGGAATATATAAGTAATAATAGCATGGCACGTTTAGTTCGATATGAGCAAATCATTATTGCTTTTTCATAACATGATTATGTATCGAGATAGTAGTATGAAACAAAAGGTTAGTCCCGATTTGATCTTATTCCTATGTTATTTATCGGGGGTCTATTTCAGCGTCACAAACAACCCTTTTTCCTTACACAACATGAGTCTGAATATTTCTAAAAAAGAAAGGGATCATTTTTCTTATTTAATCAGACTCAGACCAGAAAGAAACTTTGGGATTGCTGAATCATAGAAGAGAGATGAATATATTATCTAAAGCAACGGAACCATCATAGTATTTTTTTGTTCCTACGAGAAGAAGGGTGGTAAATGGGTCATCCAACGATTTGGATCTGATAGATCTATTTGTCTCTTTCTTTGATGTAAGAGAAGAGTAGATTCCATTGCGGAGCCGTATGCAATGTGCAAAAATTGCCTGTACGGTTTTCTATCTTTTTTTATTTTTATTCTTTTCGCTCCATTTTGCGAGATAGAGGAATCGTTCATTATGACATATTATAATCAGGGTTATGATCCACCAACCTGCTAGTTCTTTTTATGAGGCACAAGCAGGAGAATTTATCCTGGAAGCGGAAGAACTGTTGAAACTTCGCGAAATACTAACAAGAGTTTATGTACAAAGAACGGGCAAACCTTTATGGGTTGTATCTGAAGACATGGAAAGGGATGTTTTTATGTCAGCAACAGAAGCCCAAGCTCATGGCATTGTTGATCTTGTAGCAGTCGAAAATAGCGCGGATTTTGTGTAAATCGGTAATTCTACTTCGAATCACGGTTCATTCGAATCATGGTTCGAAGTAGAATCTTCAACTCAAATGAAAGTAATTCATAATCATCAGGTTAGGATCGATCTAAACCAACCGATTCTATATACGATTCAGCATGCCAACTATTAAACAACTTATTAGAAACACAAGACAGCCAATGAGAAATGTCACGAAATCTCCTGCTCTTCGAGGATGTCCTCAGCGTAGAGGAACATGTACTAGGGTGTATGTGTGACTCGTTCAGATCATGAACTGTGACCTAAACTAAACAGTATCAATGACCAGTGCCAATGAAAATGAATGGGGTAGAATGGAAGAACTACATTAAAAAAAAGATCTAATCTATCATATACCTCTATTGTGTATGGAATTTATGGTTTCCATTGGTGCAAATCCAATCGCCTTGATTTGAATTTGGGATGAAAAGCGATTCCTCATTGGTAGCAAATGGTTATCCATTAAGCGGGGAAATAGTATTTAAAAAGCAGAAAATGATATTGGTGCTCTTACTATTGCAATAACGGACTGATAGGGTCAGCTACCTAGCCAACCTTCATAATTAAATACCGTCACTGTATGGATAGATCTCGTTGTGAAAAGACCTATTACTGGCTAATTCATGGGTAGAGCCAAATGGTGTGAACTGTACAAGTTACCAATAACATTGATTAAATGAGGGAAAGGGCTCCGGTGTATAGATAGGACCTCGCCGTTTAAGAAGTAACCATAGAAACGATGGAACCCACTATTTATTCATGGGGAAATGAACTGCCTATAAGAAATAACAAATCGTGGTTGGGAAGGTTATAGTAGCAAAAGAAAAGAAAGCCATCGGAATTTTTATTTTATACACCGGAAGAATCCGTTTTGCTTAGACCAAGAGAAGGAAAAAGAATGACTGAAAGAAAAGAAATGAAAATCAATTAGTTATTCATGAAAATCTTATTCATCAAAGTCCCATTTTAAACTATGACAAGAGTTAGACGTGGATATATTGCGCGGAGGCGCCGAAGAAAAATTCGTTTATTTGCATCAAGCTTTCGAGGAGCTCATTCAAGACTTACTCGAACTGCTACTCAACAGAAAATAAGGGCTTTGGTTTCCAGCCATAGTGGTAGAGGAAGGCAAAAGCGAGATTTTCGTCGTTTGTGGATCACTCGGATAAATGCAGTAACCCGCGAGAATGGGGTACCCTATAGTCGATTAATACACGATCTGCGCAAGAAGCAGCTCCTTCTTAATCGTAAAATACTTGCACAAATAGCTATATCAAATAGGAATTGCCTTTACATGATTTCCAATGATATCATCAAATAAGGAGATTGATCGGGAGGAGTCCGACGGAATAATTTAAATGAAACAGAGTTTCCCGGAGAATTACCCCGGGAAGGTAGAGTCAAAATGGCAATGTAAAGGAAAATAAAATGTAGTAGGAATGAACGAGCCCATTTCTTTATTGAAATGGGTCTTCTTCCCCCATTCTTTCTTTTTTCTTCCGACACGACAATTGAATTTGAATATGAGCTCCGGATTTTACGAACAAAGTATCATATCAATTTGAGTTATGATTTGAGTTCTGATTCGATTGAAGAGTAGTCCTATTTCTATTTTTTTCTGGTTCTAGTGCCGGTAGTTCTAGAAATCGACTCGGCTCTCTCAAATTGTTTCTCATTATTAAGAAAAGGTAACAAAGATAAAATACGAGCTTGTTTTATAGCAATAGTAATTAATCGTTGT